CTTAGACGTACTAAAGACAACTCCATGAATGAGCAAAATGAAGGTTGCATTAATGAGAAAGATCTCTGGGGAAACCGCTAAAAAAAGATTGAACATGTGGGAGGATCCGAACGAATTCTGCTTTCATTTCCCACGTATGGAGCACTGAGTTACTTACGGAATCTCAAATCTCTCTCGCTTCTTCAGCTTGTTCCTGTTCGTCTATTCGGGACGGGGCAGGCAGCCCACATACATGAAGAGAAGAATAGAGAGGGGGTTATCCTGCTTAAACTTGGGAAGTTTACTACTGGAAATTGGGAAGGGCTATAAGTAGGCCGTTTGCTATTGCTATAAGGGCTGCTCGCCTTTATACGGCTTGGCTTCGCTATCGCTTCTATGTAGTGTAGTGGTCGACCTAAAAAGTCGTATTCCTTCCATGCCTATTATCCAGTGCTAGAAGCTTCGCCAGAAGCAAGCAAGACGAGGTCGCTCTGCTTCGTAGACAAGGCTCGTTCCGTACTTTACTTACGAGCTCGTGTAGTACTCGCCCCTATCTCTTCTCTAAAGGGGCGCACACTCGCTGTCTACTAAATGAGCTCACGAAGCGATCTGGGAGCGAAGCCTTAAATTGAGTTGCTTCCCCCCTTTTCTTTTCCCTCACCCTACTCTTTCATTTCCGCTTAAGCTTCCCCGGTTTGGGGGATTAATTGATTGGATACCCGAGAACCATAATCTTTCCTAGGAACAGCTTCTACGACGATAGATAGGGGTCAGGTTTGTTTGGCATCTATGCCCCCTGCCCTCCAAACAGTATGGGAGCCTTTCAGCTCGTACTGCTCACACTCCTAGATCTTCACGGCACCTCCTCCACCATAGTGTGAGCTGCCGAAAAGCGAGGCCTACTTAAATAAGTAATGAGCTTTCAACAACGTTAACAACACTACGAAAAAAGTAAAGGTTGCCCACTGATCTGATCATAGGTGAAATCCAACCCCTTCTCTGCTCCTTTCCTGACCCTTTCTAAGCTCTTGGATCCTGCCCTGCTTCCGCCTCTCTAGGCTTCGCTCTCGCTCATGACTGGTATATCTCTATCTATATATAAAATAAAGAATAAGCTAAGGGGGCTGGGAATCGCAAGAATTGAAAAGTCCTCCATTGAATGGGATGAGAAAGACAGGTTCGGAAATGGCCGGATTAGCAGGAGGAAGGGCGGCCCCACCCTGAAACAAAGGTGTACGTACATAAATAAAGAGACTGGTTATGGCCTTGATAGGGCTCCTTCCCATCTATCTTGACCGGGAAGAGGGGGGAGGCTCTTGCGGAAGCCCTGCCCGCCCTTCTCTATTCTATTTTGAGGATCCGGCTTTCCGGACTCGTAAAAGTAAAAGACGGCTAGGAACAAGAATAGGGTCAGTAGTCTCTGCCGTTGCAGGTCCTTCTCCTTCCGCTGAGATGGCCCTCTTTTTTGTTTTGTTTGTTCACCGCGGCACAAAAAGCTGGAATAACTCAGAAAGAGAGTGGCGCCTAGCCGTTGAGAGCGTCTGTTGTCTTTGTAGAGGAACAGTACGATCTTGGACTGGCCCCCTTCGCATGACCTAGAAAGAAAAGTCCGTGCTACTATAAGGCCTCTAAACTCCTCCCTCAGGACACTGTTGCGTTGCCCATGGGGACGGGCTAGCCCCGACTTCCATAGGTCCTTGGTTCGACCTCCTAATGAGAATTGAGGTCCTTGCGCGGGCGTCTCATCCCTAAGACTTGTTTGCTCTGTATGGAGTGCCCCGTGGTTCCTCGAGTACCAGCCGCAGAGAGGAATGCCATCAACTAGGGCGCTATTGGCCACTAACCACTCGCTCGCCGGACGCTCGGGCTCCGCGTTTCAAGTTCGTTATCCTAACCGTATCCTCTGCTCCACCGGGAGCCTGACCCCTTCTTCTATCTTATCTACTGCCTTGCTCCTCGGCTCCATACTGCTCCAGCCGCTCGCTGTAATAGCTTGCTTCTCGGGTGGCTCGCACCCTGGGTGGTGCGGCTGAGCCAGAGTGGGCTCAGCAGTCGGCCTATCTTTCCGGGCGCACGCATAAAGGCATGATTAGTTCCACAAATCTCACTGCACTGACCATAGTAAACTCCTTCTCGTTGTACCGAAATAGAGGTTTGATTTAAACGACCAGGTACAGCATCACATTTTACACCTGAGGAAGGTACAGCCCAACTATGAAGTACATCAGCAGATGTTACAATAATACGTAGATGACTTTTGGCTGGTACAACCACTCGATTGTCCACTTCTAATAAACGTAATTGACCCAATTCTAGATCATCTTCTGGAATCGTATAACTGTCAAAAGTGAGTGACTGTTCATCGGAACTGTTATAGTCCGAATACTCATAAGGTTGGGTCGACGCCCGTCTCCCCCCAAACTGTACTTGCAAGTTTCCCCGCAAAAAGCTCTCCACGCCTACTCTTAGAAAGAAGACTCTTTTTCTTTAGTTAGTACCGACCGTAAGACCCTTTATGAGTAAGGGGAATCGAAGGCCGGGGAAAGTTTATTGGCAACAGGGAACCCTTTCTCACCCAGTCCTACCTACCCTATGTATTCGAGGGGGGGCTGGAACCGAAAAAGACCTGCATATGAGACAGGCAGAAGGTATGGGACGACCAGTTCACCATGGAAAGCGAATTCGATCCTATAGTCGTCTTCTTTGTTCGATAAATGCGCAGTGGAAAGGGATGCTAGTCGGCTCGGATAAGTTGTAGGCCCCAATAAAAAAGATCAAGAGTGATTCCTCACCTATCCTGTCAGGGGCCCAGTTGAACGCTCGAGTATAGATTCCCTATGCTCATCGGCCGGGGCCGGCCGGCCCGTAGATCTGGATCCATCCATAGACCTGACCTGATATCGTTTGTCCAAAAAGAAAAAAGTTTTTGTTTTTAGTAGTAGTTCATGAGACCTCGAATTCCCACGTTCCAGCTTGCATTATGCCAACAAGTCCCACCCCCAACTCTAGCTGAGAAGTTGAGTCACCCTTCTTTTTTTTTTTTATTTTCAGAAAAAGAATCGAATAAAGAAAGAGATAGTCTATATCCTGTATCGATCATAGGATCACTCTATGAATAGGTAAATTCTCTGTGACCTCCCACCGTTCACGACATCCCTTGCTTCTCGCTGCGAACGGCTCCTCGGTGGAAGAGTAGAAGCGCTGGTCCCCTTCGGTCAAGTTGCTTGTACCTGCTGTTACCTACCGTAGGACCTCCGTCCCCGAAGCGAAGAAAGAGGAGCAGGAACAAGAGGTTGTCCTCTCCCGGCCCAGTAGTTCCGCAACTACTACCGTGGTTGTTGCCAACGGGGATCCCCCATTCCGAAAGGTTACTGGGTCGGCCGTTAGGTCCAAAGTTGTATGCCACAGCTATGGTGCCGATAGATTCACTACTTCAGCGCCGTTATCGGACATTTCAGGCTGAGCATCTATTTCTCGTATATCGCTCCACACCGAGAAGAGGGATGTGTACCTCCAGCAACAACAAGATGGAACCATAGGCTTCTATGCTGGGAGCATTTCGGGGCATAGGTCTAACCATCTCAACTCCCCGTTTCTGGCATGCTATAGTTATTTAAGTCTCTCGACGGCGGGAATGGGAGATTACCGGTAAGCCAGATGCTTCGCGAACCATATTCTTAAGGCATTTCGTTGCACTTAAATCACCCTCGTGAAGAGGCGCACTCCGATACCATTGATGTCCAATAGCTTTGATAGTAATGGCTGGATTTACTACTACCTCGTCCATTGAGTATAAGAGAGCAAATGATGGTATAGCAATGAACATCGGGATGATACTAGGAAATATGGTCCGAAGAATCTCGATAGTAGTTCCATGAACAATCCTTTGCGGGATTGGATTTTTTTCTTTTTGGAAATGCCATAAAGCGCGAACCAAGATCCGTGAGACGAAAACCAAAATAAGAATGAGGAAGAAAAAGATATCGTGATGTAAGTCTATTATTCCTTGCATCATAGGTGTTGCTGCGTCTTGAGATCCTAATTGCCATGGTTCCGCTGCATCACAAGGAGCAATTGTGAGAAATAGCCATTCTAGAACAATCATTTGCTCTGTTTCATTCTTTGACTGCTCTGCTCCCCCAAAAAAGAAATGGAGAGACTTGTTCTTGCTCTTCCAATTCAGGAAGACTTATTTCGCCGGTTGGTCCAACCAAGAAAGACATGGGAATTTTGGGCGTCAGATTCTTCTTCTTCTCTTACTTACGATATTTCGAGTTCCCTTGAAAAACAGACTGTATAATCAGTCAGTAGTGCTTCATTAATGGATTCACTTTCTTGCTAAGGAGATGAGTTGCCTTCTTCAGATTGAAATTCTCTCTGGGAATCATATCCCTGAGCTCTCACTCGAAAGGGTTCAAAACGTATTCGTTGCTAAGAAAATTTTGAATGAAATAAGTTGTAGGGACTCATCCAACTAAGCTTAGCCTTTACCTGAGCACCTTGCCTTTTAGGCCTTGCTTGCTTTACTTTAGTCCTACTATCCCTGGCTCTTGAAATCTTATACTATCTTAACTACAAATACAAAAGGTAATAAAGATTTTCTTCTTGATACTAGATTCTCTATTGAGTAAGTAACTCGTTAAGTAAGAATAAGTAATATCACAAATCGAATCCCTGAAACTTCTTTTTTTGGTACAGCTCGAAGAGACAGAAGATTAGAGGAGGGCAGATGAGATGACACTCAAAGCACTGATAGTCTAAACCCTGGGGCTGGTACTTCAATTGGAAGCTATCACAAACTAGATGCTTACAGTCCTTTTTTCTCTCCCAGTGCTTTAAGTAAGAAATACATTTAGAAAGAAGAGATTCTCTAGCCTAGAGGAAAGAGAACAACTAGGATGAAAGGTATTACTAATCTTGATATAGTGAGACAGGATGATAGAATGTCACTAGTATAAGCGCCCGGTTAGAACCATGGGAAGATTAGAATGACTCCACTAGGAACCTCATTAAAGATAGATAGCTACCTTAGAGAGCTTACACAGTCAATTGATCTATCCTAGGTTGAGGAATCCGGGAAGAAGGCTTTCAAGTCAAGAAGAGATTAGCTCCTAAGGAGGAAATAAGGGAGTCATCTCGAAAGACGTTATTAGCTTATTTATAAGCAGTCGAAGATCCTTAAAAGCCTTTCTTTTTGGCTTACGGCGACTGTGGGCATTCTCGGCATCTTCACTGTTGCCCCTCTTCTCAAAGCCTTTCGAAATGTCAATGTGCCATTTTCTTCTTTCCCCGGGATACTATTTATTACAAACGAATCAATGTCCAAGATCCATGTCACACTAGGAATCAGCCGCCAAGAAAGGGGGAGAAGAAGCGTGTGATTCCCTGATACCAAGGCAGCGGGAGCTCCGCCTAGAAGAAATACACAAAGGGGATAGAATGCCTTTCTTCTCTTAAGAGATTTCTTAAAAAGAGGTGGTTTACATAACCAAGAGTTTGGTCGGTTCTCCGATCCACCTTGAATGAGCTATCCTTGCCCCCTCGAATGAGTAGATCGGCGATACAGGAATTGGAGTGAATGAGGCCCAACATAGAATTCTTTCTCGGAGGTTCGCCCGGCGCCTCTCTTCTCTGGATCCGCTCTCAGAATTTTGACATCACGGGGGCCATCCATTGAGGCTATCGAGGTCTAGCTCGTCTCTTACAGTACAGCCCTCACTCGAAGTAAGGATTTCAGGGGGTTACTGACCAGATAGATCTATTTAGTGAGAGAAAGTGGCCTATAGCCCTCTCTAAAACTGATGAATCAAAGCCTATCGTCTCAGCCTTTCCAGCAGCCTAATCCGATAAGCCTAAACATGGTCCAAGGAGTTCTAACAATCGGGGAAGCCTTTGCCCTTGCTTTAGTTGACCCGAAAGCAGGTAGTTCAGTTCCTGACCTCGGCTCATTCCCTTCAGTTTTGAAGTGAAAGCGCGGTTACGGGTTTCCTTTTGTATCAGCATTGGCGATTGATTTATCCTTCTCATCCGGTCTATATCGAATGACCTTCTTTTTTGCTCTGGCTGCTATTGACTTGACTACATTGTCTCACTGAGGAGTGTTTTCTCATATCATAGAGGAAAGAAAGATGGGCCGAATCATGCAGGTGGAAATTTCTGTGATCACCTATGATATATCTGGTTGTTCTCTCTCCTCCTCCTTCTCTATGTTCCTTACCTTCCACCTACAAAAGCAAGAATGCAATCTCGAGTACGTCCCTCTTATCTTATTTCGGAGAAATTGAATAAGAAAGTGATGTTCGAAAACACTGATGAAGTAGAGTCAGTCTGAGGATTGGATCCGGGGGAACATAGATTTCCTATCGGTCTTGACCTTCTCAGAGACTTGCCAAGATAGGGATCTGCTCTTATATTATAGATATTATAGACGATATTAGAAAAGGAACCCCTCTCTCTTTCCTTTCTGTGCGCTCTCTCTTCTGTCATGTGCTTAAATAATTGAAAGTAAAAAGTGATCAACTTTCTCGATCTGCTTCAGACTCATCACTCTAATGTCTCGTCCAGGTCGGGGGGTGAATTGGGCCCTCTGAATGAATGGTGAACCAGTCCTACGAGTGGGTTGATCCGCCGCAATTATTGTTATATATAGTCCTGACCCGGAAAGGTACTAGGCATGGGTCACGCCACCTTGTTCAGGCGAAAGCCCATCAAGTGAATGAAGTCTAATTCCCATTCCGGGCCGGCCCAGGCCTGCTCGCTATCCGAGTGTAGTCAGCAAAAGCAAAGATAAAAAATGACGTAACGTAGGACCTTGAATCCTCTGAGAGAGAATGGATTCAGAGTATACTTATTATATATATTGATCGAGAGCGGGGAAGAATCCGGATAGGAATCAAAATCGTTGCGTACTAGCTTCAGTGGGAATAAGTAAGTGTCACGTTAAGGAGAAACTAATATTGGACCGGGAAGAAAAAAGGGCAAAAAGGAAAGTCTAAGCGCATATGGCACGAAAAGGAAATCCGATTTCGGTAAGACTTGATCTGAATCGTAGTTCAGATTCAAGTCGGTTCAGTGAGGGCGACCGCGAAAGTCACCGAAGGGGTCAGTCTTTTCCTTCACCCCAGATTAAAAAAAGTAAAGCGGGAAGGGCGTTGCAGATGTCCGGGACGGACACGACTTCTTCTAACGCTAGAAGACCACTGGAAGACACCCGGGACCAGAGCATGTCGTGAAAGAAGCACACTGGGCGGGCGTGCTTCGACCGTGTCTCCGGGGCACAGTTGAATGTAGATATCATGAACGCGAGGTGCAGGATACCAGGCCGAGAAAGCCGGGCAACCACTCCCCTATGTGCCAATCGCTAGTGCAGCCAGGGCCCCGGCGCCCAGCTCCGCTGGAGAGGCCTCGCCTGATCTGAGAAGTGCTAATTCGGTTCGGATAGACTTCATTCAAGAACGCCGCCGCCCCTGGAATCAATAAGAAAACAAGTGCTCAGTTTCAGATCAGTGAATAAACCGAAACGAAAGAAGAGACCTTTCTCGCTCGGCGCCTAAAGCGCACTATGCTCCGCTTCAACAAATGAGAGTTTTCGGTGGAACCGGTGAACCACGCGAGCCGGTTAAATGCGTGGGACAGAGGGCTCGTAGTACCTGGCAGCTATGCGGTGGAAGGGAAGGAGCCTAAATCGACCTTTTTTCTTTTTCAAACAGTACAAGGAGATTAGACTCTCGGATGAGACTAAGTAGCTACCGACCGTTCCGACGCGCCCTTGACCTATCTTGATTAAGACCGAAACCTATCTAATCGAAAGTGGGGTCTAGTTGAAGCTGTCAAACAAATGGCCTGGAAAGAATAACCACTAGTAGGGATATAGATGGAGTCTCGCTCAGTAAAGAGAGTTGTAGATTCGTAGAACAGGAGAAGAGCCTTGACTTTTTATTAGATTAGTCCAGCACGCTAGCTGCAATCTTTCTAAAGCAAGAAGGGAGAAAGTTGACTTTGAGAGAGAAAGGCCTTCTCTTCGATTTCGATTCTAATCTTAGGAAAGGTGCGTTATCGCTTTGATTTCTCGTTAGCTAGGCTTCAATAAGGACGTTTAGGCTTTACTAATAAGATAGAAAAGAAAGGTTTCATCAGGGTGCGAAGGTTTGGAACCTTATACAAACAAAGAGCGTTTTCTTTCAAATGACAACTGCCTCTTCCTAGGCCTTGCACGAAACCAAACCGCCCCCCCCCGCCCGCTCAAGTACCAGTTGCTTCGCAGGTAGGCCCACTTAGGTTAGAGGGGCATTGTCCCTCAGTTCTTACCAACCCCCGGTGTGTAATCGACATGTTGTTAGCTTCAACTCGTTCGAATAAGAATCTGCAATTACCTCTGCTGTAAATTTCTTATTCATTCAGGGCGCTCGGCCGGTGCTCCTTTCTCAAACCAGAACAACTCTGAACGTTAGGGAGGATCACCTGAGCGAACTGACCGAAGGGACTTGACTTATCCGAACCGAACGATAGCGGCTTAAAGCTAAGAGCAGCGTCGCTGCTTGATCGGCGGGGAGGAGCATCTCAAAGTATGGGGCAAAGGATCAAAGGCTTTTACTTTGTCACCCGGGATCCACCACAGGTTGGGTTTGAGAGCCGTGTGATGGGTGACTATCCAGCACGGTTCGGAGAGCACTTTTAGTCTGCGCTGGCCCCCCTATCAAGCAAGAAAGAAGCGGCTCTTCCCACGGCGGAGTCCGCATTGACTCTATTTATTATTATGGTAAATCAGTGTATCAAGATGTCAATCTTAGATCTTATTTCGGTTCGATACGTCCACCTACTAGACTCACCTTTGGCTTTCGTCTCGGTAGGTGTATTATTCTACATTTTCCCAAAAGAACATTCATTCATTTCTTTCTTCCCCGTCGACCACGACGACAGAAACGACGCGAAAAATCCAGACCCGGAAAGGGGAAGGGCCAGTGGTGGGCATTTGGTAAAGTCGGGCCGATCGAGAGTGGAGTGGTCGTACCAGCCAAAACTACTCTGCGGAATCATGTCACATCCGCGTCCCCTGATTTTCTTCATAGTTGGGCTGTACCTTCCTCGCGTGTGTCTACGAGGAATCGTTTCGGGAAGTGGTGCGCGCCACTCTTTTTTGTTTTCTACCAAATCTTTCTCTTTATCTTGTGCGTTGGTATGCTAGGGGAACCAGTTTACGCCATGGAACCTCGATCATACCTCGACTTGAATGTTAGTCTTACCCGATATGGGGAACCGGTGGTCCTGCCACCGCAGCAAGAGTGGATCCACGCGCTAGGGGAGCGGGACCTTTTTGCGCGCATACGCGGTCTCCAGACCCGTGATTACTACAACCTTCCTCCGCAGAATCATCCAGGGGAGTATGAGGGGCTTGTTCGCGATCACTTGGAGCAAGCTCTAAATCTTTCTCATAGGCGGGAAATAGTGGACACGGAAATGTTTGAGCTCGCAGTTTTAGAAAAAAAGGGTCTCTTGCAAAATAAGATCCTTCTTCTCATGCGAAACGATCGGGATCTACCTGCTATACTGCGTCTTTCCCCTTATTATAGGCCCAATTCACCCCTCGAACGCTGTATACGCGTCGAGGCTTATCACTTTATTGAAGATAAGGCGGAGCAGGTAGGCTCTTTGCAAGACCCCTTTCAACGCGAGCTACTAGCTGCGAATTTCAATTTATTTCTCAAGGATATAAACCAAAACGGTAGAAATTCACAAATATACCGTGAATTCTACTCGCACTTTACCGGGGGCCCGCCCACCGCTTAGCTTTTTTTCCTCAATAACTTCCAGGAGATGGGAAGCTCTGTGAAGTAAAAGAAAAAGGGGGACGCCAAGTGACGTGACAATGGGGGATGGCACAAGGGCTTAAGGCATTGGTTTGCTAAATCGACATGATATATTTGCTCACATTCCGGGCGAAGGTCATAATTCGCAGGAACATTCTATAGTCTTAATAAGAGGAGGTAGAGTGAAAGATTCGCCAGGTGTGAAATCCCATTGTATTCGAGGAGTCAAGGATTTGTTGGGAATTCCGGATCGAAGAAAAGGGAGATCAAAATATGGTGCAGAAAAACCAAAATCGAGAGGAATGGAAGATGCCTCTGTAACTCCAATTTTCAGTACGAAGTGACTGGCTCTAAGAAGGCCTTAGCCCATGGACTGATACGGAGACTACTCTACAGGGGAAATCTCTTACTCGACTAGAGCGGATCCCGAGACTTCACCCGTTCCTTTAAACTGTTGGGCACTACATTCTATAACGAGAATCACAAGGCCGGTCAACAAGGAACAACCTGGCAGAGTGTCCTGAGATAACAAGGCAAAAGTGAGAACGCCCAGTGACGAGAGTGGCGACATACGAGGATCTAACCTCGACCAACGAGAGCGTAGCTGCTCGACCTCAGACATAGGGATTCTCGGACCGGAACAATGGGATTCGCTCGACCGAAGGGAACGATGCGTAGCGCCATAGGGAGCGTAGCAGAGCCAGTCGCGACCAAGTAGATAGCTCTACGCCTCTGCCGAACGAACGAAGAGCTACCTAAGTACGGTTAAAGAAAGTGAAAATGATAGGTAAACAAAAGATAGAACAAATGCGACAGAAAGCGTCAGAGCTTCGAAAGCCTGAAATTGAGTGTCCTTGAATTGAGCCTGTCGTATCCTTCCCAATCCAAGACGACAAGGCGGTAACAGAACTACGGTCTAGCGTTCTCGTCGTTGTGGCGCTTGCCGTAGTGGTTGTTGCTAGTAGTTAGGACCACACCATATAGCACTAGTCCTTTTTGTTCGGCGTTAGGGGGCCCCACGAGTCGTCGCTAGCGTCATCGGTTGTTTTGAACACAGATCGGTCACACTACTGGTTGTTTGGAACGCTAAGGCCGAAAGGCAGGCGGTCGGGAACACTAAACTTGCTCTGGGCGCTAGGGGATGGGATTCATTCACTTGCATTCCCAAGGCGAGACTATCCTATAGAGAATTGGGCACTCCAAGGGAGCACCATAACAGAGCAATCCTCCACCAAAGCACAAGGTAAAGAATCTGTCACAAACTCTATTTTTCTTTCTACCAGCTCTCAAGATTCAGAACCTAAATTAGAGACGCTCTAATAAAAAGTAGGTTGAAGCAACAATGAATGCAGAGATTCAAGCTCTCCTTCAACATCACACATGATAAATAGTGTAACAAAGAATGAAGTTCTCTTTAAGAAAACTCTTTTTTAAACGCTATTGACCCCCTTTTTCGACAAAAAGAAGAGGAAGATGACGGGAGTGCGAAACTCCACCACTTAAATTGGTACACGAAGGCTCCACTATGTGGGTTCAATACGAAATGGGGGAAGCAAAGCGAAAGTGAAGAAATATAGGGGAACTTTGGGTTGAGGACAAAGGGCATGATCAAACCGTCTTTTCGGATGAGTACTTTGCGGGCTCAAAAGTATTAGAAATGAAGTGAACTCTACATGGACTGCCTAGTACTCGACTCGGAAAGAAGACTCACTCATTGTGCTTTATCATGATGACAAAGTGGCCGAAAAGACTGGTCCGACCCCCAGTCTCTTCCCTGGGATTGGAGTGGGTCTATTAGCACAGGGACAGACCTGTTAGAAGAATCCCTACGGCATCCTCAAAGATCTTGAAAAAAGAACGAGTGAGGACGTGTCCAATCTGAACCAAGCTCAAAGCTAAAAAAGAATAAGGAAACACACTCTTTGTCGGAACGAGGAAGAACTGTTGACGTAAAACCCGCTTTTCCGCTCTTTCCCTCTCTTCTTTGCGACAAGCTTCGGAACCTAAGTCAGAGAGATGAGATCTCATTGCTAGTGTTCTTAGATAGTAGGGACCTGCTTGTGCCAATAGCAAAAAACCAGATCGTTGCTCTGACTAGTTTTTTAGTGCAAAAAAGGACCAACGACGATCCTATCCTAAAGGAGAAGAAGGAGTAGGAGGAGTCAGTTTTCTTTGAAGATCGAGGAATCAATCTCCCAATTATGCCATTCGGAAGAAGTCTTCTACAGAGGGAAAGCCTGTTACGAGTAAGTGGAGAGGAAAGATCTCCAGAGATTCTTATCTCATTCCATTCCAGTGGCTCAACCAGTAACCAATGGCGAAAACTAAAAAATCCATGGTTTCCCGGTAGAACCCTATTTCGCCCAAGTTGTTTCAGAACCGGAAAAAAGAAGCGGTTTTTCGCACAGCTTGCGCATAGTGCAGGTCCCACTTGTATATCGTATTTGGCCGAAGAAGCATCGGACAGGTTGGAGTTCTTACCTTCTTGGGATTCCATGGACCAAGATCTGCTTTTATTATATGGGCAATACCGATCTACTTTAGTAGATCATATGGATGTAGAAAAAGCTTCTCATTTTGATGAATTGGAAACATCTCTTTTCCATTTCTATTTACCCAGTTCATATCTTTGTTTCGTGTGTTCCCCGGAGGAATTCGATCTCTTCAATCTCGGGATACCACCTAAATAACTATAACTGCGGCCAGAGAGATCGG